AATCTCAAATACCCGTGATCATGAGACATATAATTATCACTATAAATAAGAACTAAAATTCCAACAGTAGTGATTAATATTGACATAATAGAAGTAAGTGGATCAATCAAGTATCCAAATTCTAAAGAAAAATCATTATTGATAATCCAAGACCATACATATTGATAGACAGAACTACTATTTATTTGCTGAATAGACAGATTTATGGAAAAAATCATGACTATACTTAACAATAAAACGCTCTGAAAAGCCCACATACGACGAAGACTTTTTGTTGCCGTCGGAAAAATAAGAAGTCCCAACCCTATTAACATAGGAACTGGAAGTGGAAGAAAAGGTATTATCCACGCATATTGATATGTCTGTTCCATAAAAAAAGTTTTTTTTTTCTTAATTAATTGTTTCCGATTCACCGGATCTTAGCTCTTTCGAAAAAGTAAATAAAAAATAAAGATATGCACTAACTTATTTAAGAATTTATATTTATATTAGTATTTATTCTGAGTCTTTTCAAAATTGTTCAAATATGCAAAACAAGAAGTTACAATTGGTCAAATGATATAACCAAGTGACATATAAAAACGAATACTTATAATAGGAAAGTAGGAAAATAAAAAATATTATTAATATTCATAGAGCAAGGATAAAATTTTAGGCTAAAAAGAGTACTTGATGCTAATATGAATTAGAGGATTAACTAAGGTCGTTGGTCTAATGAAATAAAACCTCTTGATTTTAGTTAGTTTATTTTAACTCATTAACTAATTCATTATGGGATTGATTGTTTTCCATTTCAATCAAAACAATTTATTAGGAATATTTGGAAAGTTTATAAGATTATAGCTCTAGAATGAACTTTTTATCGAGCAAGGATAAAAAATGACTGAGATCCTTTTTTATCAAACTACATACCCTTTAACAGATTTTTTACTAGTCTCATTCGAGTTTTAAAGTTTAGGTGTATTTTTTTTTTCAAGTTTTACTAAAAAAAGACTCAATTTATTAGGCAAAAGTTTACAAGGTATTTTATTACATGTAAATAAAATATAGAATGACTAAAATAAAGGTATTTTAGGTTCTTTATTTCTTTTGATTTCTATCCCATAGCAGATGAGATATAAACAACGAGAACTAAGAGTTCCAAACCAAAAATTTTTGGTTTTACAAATAGTGTATGGAATCAAAATTTTGTTATTTCGAGTCATTTTTGATAAAATTTTCACGGATCTTTGACGTATCTAGATTTCTATGAAGAGAATCTTTTAGAAAAAAAAAAATAGATAATGAAATAAGATAAGAAATAATAATTCGTTTTGAACAATAGATGTCTTTCACATCCAACTATAACAATGACTAACTTCTTCTTTTTTAAATGGCAGTTCCAAAAAAACGTACTTCGATATCAAAAAAGCGTATTCGTAAAAATATTTGGAAAAGGAAAGGATATTGGGCGGCATTAAAAGCTTTGTCATTAGGGAAATCTCTTTCTACCGGGAATTCCAAAAGTTTTTTTGTACGACAAACAAATAAGTCCTAAAATATTGGAATAATTTGGAATGGATTTGACTAAAAAAATTGGATCAGTAATTAATATCTCAGTAATTTGTTAATTTAATATTAAAGTTAATATTAAATTAACAATTGGCAGTTCCTATTCTAATCAATATGAAATAGACTCTTAATCTTATAAAAAGAAGAAGTATTCTTCTTTATAAATTCTAAAAATAAAAAAGAATAATAAAATAAATATATATTTTTTATTTTATTTTTTTAGTATATTTTCATTCAGATTTTGGTGGTGGGGAGTCTTCTTTTCCCCATCGACCTTTACAAGAATAAATAATGAAAAAATTTTATATTTATCAGGAAGGGCAGATAGCATATTTTTAGTTCAAATTAATTAATTGTTCAAACTAATCCATTCCGTGTTAAAGATTTTTGGATCACTTTCTGACTTCTTAATTTATTATATATACTATATTTAATGTATTTTACATATATATCCAATTTTCAGCCCAATCAATAATCAATAAAAGAACTTAATTGTTGAGATATTATTTTAGATACAAGTGGCAATTTGGAGTAATCCAAAATAGACATATTTTAGATTCATTGATAAAATTGAGTTTGTGTTTCAAATTGAATTTTTTAAATCAGATAAACCAGAAATAATGACAATAAAAGAAAAAAGTTTTTTAGTCTATCGAAGAATTCTATCGTTGCAAGAGTCGTATTTTAGAATCGGCTAAACTACGTCAAAGCCCTAAAACCAGACACCTTAAAGAAACTACTGAACCTTTAAATTGACTTTTTTGAACTCTTTTTTTTTTTTTATCTTTACTAAAAAAAACTTATTTGAGTGAATTTACTTGTTCAATCTCGACGATTGAATATAAATAGGTTATTATGAGTTCGAGCAAGCCGCTATGGTGAAATCGGTAGACACGCTGCTCTTAGGAAGCAGTGCTAGAGCATCTCGGTTCGAGTCCGAGTGGCGGCA